ATATACGGAATTGTTATTTATTTCCTGAATAGAAAAATGGGCTGAAAAAATCATAACTATACTTAACAATAAAACACTCGGAAAAGCCCACATACGGCGAAGATTTTTTGTTGCCGTTGGAAAAAGTAGAAGTCCTGCTCCAATTAACATTGGAACTGGAAGTGGAATGAAAGGTATAATCCATGAATATTGATATGTATATTCCATAAAAAAAAAATAAAAAATTTTTCTTAATTAATTGTTTCTGATTCACCGGTTCTTATTTGTTTTCTGTTGAAAGGGGTCAGTTAATAAAAAAAAATTAAGATATATAAAATAAAACTTAAATAAAATTTGCATTCTAATTATTACGTATTACAATAATTTATTTATATCTTTTATATCTATAGAGCGAGGATAAATAATTACACCAAAAACAGTGTTTGGTATGAATCATAAAGCGCATAACTTGACCCATAAAAACTATTTATTGTAATTGTAATTCGGTTATTCAGAATCATTAAACAATTTGTTTTGTAACTAATTGATTGTCTTCCATTACAATAAAAGCTATTTGTAGGAAATGCTATGATATCCAACACTTTATTTTATGTAAAATAAAAAAAAAGGGCAAATAAAATGCCTTTAATAATAAAAAATTATATATTTTGTATCCTTTAACAGATTAACTACTAGTCCCACTCGAATTTGAGAATTAAAGTTGGGTGTACTCTTTCTTCGAGTTTGACCAATTAAATTAATTAAAATTAATATAATAGAAAATTATTAAAGTTTTTTAATTAAGCGATAGAGGGGTTGGGTTATTAAACTTTTGATGTATTTTATTACATGTATAAATGTAACACGACGAAAATAGAAAGAAAACTAAACGCACAATCTTTTCTTTTTTGTTTGTATTGTATTTTATCAACTTCAATCAATTCTATTTGGCATAGGGGATTGTTGTTAGTAATATTTTATGCGATTTTTACACAACCCCCTTTTTTATGAAGGGAGTATAATTTAGAGAATAAATAGATAGAGAACAGTAAAGAAAAATTTATTTTGAACAATAGATGTCTTTCACATCCAACCGAAGAACCTATTATAATTTTTTAATGGCAGTTCCAAAAAAACGCACCTCTATTTCAAAAAAACGGATTCGTAAAAATATTTGGAAAAGGAAGGGATATCGGGCAGCATTGAAAGCTTTTTCGTTAGCGAAATCTCTTTCTACCGGGAGTTCTAAAAGTTTTTTTTGTGTAACAAATAAATAATAGTAATCAAACAATACAATAAAAAATCTGAATCGGTCTAATTAGAAAAGTAATCTAATTTTGTTTCTAATTTTTTTATAAGATTTATAAGTTATAAGAATTTTAATTAACATCATAATAGTAAAATAATATAAATTTATATTTATATAAAATAATAAATAAAAATACTTAGTTTCATAATGTTTTAATTTAGAAGGCGTCTTTTTTCTTTCATTTCTGATATAGATAAGAATTCTGTTGTCTACTTAATTCGAAAAATTAATGGTACTTTTTTGTTTGAAAAAAGGATAAATGCAAGCGCAAGGGTTCACCTTTCGTTTTAGTATATTTTATAATTTTCAGGATGGGGATTCTCACTTTCCCCATCGACTTGACTCAATAATAAAAATAAATTTATTTTTTAATATATATTATTATTATAATTATATATTAATATTATAATTATATATTAAAAGAAGGGTTCGTTGAAACTAATTGATTTAGTTTTAAATATGTTTTATAATCTTCTAAATCATTATTTTTCTAAATTATTATCACTATATAAACTCTTTAACCCAATTTAATTAATAAAATCCCCTTTTACATTTTTAGGTAGTTATATGACGAATGTGCCAATTTTGAGTGATCTGTTTTAGATCCTATGGTTCGATTGGAAGATCGATCAAAATATAATATATATCAAAGATATAATATATATTAATTTAAAAATTTATAAAGTATTTTTTGAAGTACGGTACAATTTCGATAGAAATATAAAATATTGTTATATAATTGATACACCCATACTAATACCTAACTTAATCGGGTTGCTAAATCTTAACACAAATTCTCTACACAACGAAAAACCCTAAAAATTCATATAAAACTAACTATGCAAATATTTACAAAAACCCCTTGAGTGTATCGCTGAAATTGTGTTATATAAAAATTATATTTTTATTTTATCGATAAAATTATTTTTTTATTTTAGATTAATAAATGATAAAATAAATGAATCATTAAAAAATGCAAACGAGACAGAACATTGTTTTTAGTTCTATCTATGGATTGAAGTCAAAATAATCTAGTTCCAACCGTAACATTTTTGTTTTAGGAAAACATAAAGTAATAACTTACGAAAAACTACAATTTTAGTTCAGTTAAATAAAATTGACATTCTAAAATAATAAATAAAAAGATAATAAATATTATTAACGAAAACGTTTAAATCCCTAATTCTTAAACAAGTTTTTATTCATCAATTT